GCTAGCGTAGCTTAATTAAAGTATAACACTGAAGATGTTAAGACGAGCCCTACAAAGCTCCGCAAGCACAAAAGTTTAGTCCTGACTTTACTATCAACTATAACTAAATTTACACATGCAAGTATCTGCACCCCCGTGAGAATGCCCCACAGCCCCCCAATCGGGGGCAAGGAGCGGGTATCAGGCACACTTAATAGCAGCCCATGACACCTTGCTCGGCCACACCCCCAAGGGTACGCAGCAGTGATCAACATTAGGCCATAAGCGAAAGCTTGACTTAGTTAAAGTTAAGAGGGCCGGTAAAACTCGTGCCAGCCACCGCGGTTATACGAGAGGCCCAAGTTGATATTCATCGGCGTAAAGCGTGGTTAAGACCAACTTATTACTAAAGCCGAATGCCCTCAAGACTGTTATACGCATCCGAAGGTAAGAAGCCCAAATACGAAAGTAACTTTATACACCTGAACCCACGAAAGCTAAGGTACAAACTGGGATTAGACACCCCACTATGCCTAGCCCTAAACATTGACAACCCCCCACACCCGTTGTCCGCCCGGGTACTACGAGCATTAGCTTAAAACCCAAAGGACTTGGCGGTGCTTTAGATCCACCTAGAGGAGCCTGTTCTAGAACCGATACTCCCCGTTAAACCTCACCCCTTCTTGTTCTTACCGCCTATATACCACCGTCGTCAGCTTACCCTGTGAAGGGTTAGTAGTAAGCAGAGTTGTCACAACCCAAAACGTCAGGTCGAGGTGTAGTGTATGAAGGGGGAAGAAATGGGCTACATTCTCTAATTAAGAGAATACGGATGGTGTACTGAAAAAATACAACCTGAAGGAGGATTTAGTAGTAAGCAGAAAGCAGAGTGTTCCGCTGAAAATGGCCCTGAAGCGCGCACATACCGCCCGTCACTCTCCCTAAGCTAATGGAATAGAATAATTAAACCCCAACAACTGCAAAAGGGAGGCAAGTCGTAACATGGTAAGTGTACCGGAACGTGCACTTGGAAAAATCAGAGTATGGCTAAACACATCTAAAGCATCTCCCTTACACTGAGAAGATATCTGTGAAAATCGGATTACCCTGACACCCAACACCTAGCCTCACAAATTCAAAAACAACAATTCACCTATTTATAACCCCTAAGCCCCTAACCATCACATAAATAAACCATTTTACCACCCTAGTATGAGCGACAGAAGAGAACCAGATGAGCAATAGAAAAAGTACCGCAAGGGAAAGGTGAAAGAGAAATGAAAAACCCAACAAGTAATAAAAAGCAGAGATTAAACTCGTACCTTTTGCATCATGTTTTAGCCAGCCACCTCAAGCATAGAGCCCTTTAGTTTGACTCCCCGAAACTAAGCGAGCTACTCCAAGACAGCCTATCTAAGGGCCAACCCGTCTCTGTGGCAAAAGAGTGGGAAGAGCTTTGAGTAGAGGTGATAAACCTACCGAGCCTAGTTATAGCTGGCTGCCTGGGAAATGAATAGGAGTTCAGCCTTCTGATTTCTTTCCTCCTCGCATCACCGATAAAGACCTAGAGAAGTCAGAAGAGTTAATTATAGGGGGAACAGCCCCTATAATAAAAGATACAACTTTAATAGAAGGATTTTGATTATTCAAGCTTAAAGGACAGTATTTTAGTGGGCCTAAGAGCAGCCATCGAAACAGAGAGCGTCAAAGCTCCGACATAATCCAACCTAAAAATTCTGCCTACCCAATCTTAAACCTCTAACCCTACCAGGAACTCCTACGTTTTACGTAGGAAATATACTGCTAATATGAGTAATCAGAGAGCACAGCCTCTCTCCAAGCATAAGTGTACATCGGAACGAACCCCCACCGAAAACTAACGGCCCCAAAAGAAGAGGGAACTGATCAAGAAAGAAGACGACAGGAAAAACACTCAACAAAAACCGTTAACCTTACACTAGCATGCCTCCAAAGAAAGACTAAAAGAAAGAGAAGGAACTCGGCAAACACAAGCCTCGCCTGTTTACCAAAAACATCGCCTCTTGCAAACTACAAATAAGAGGTCTCGCCTGCCCTGTGACAATAAGTTCAACGGCCGCGGTATTTTGACCGTGCGAAGGTAGCGTAATCACTTGTCTTCTAAATGAAGACCTGTATGAATGGCACGACGAGGGCTTAACTGTCTCCTCTTTCCAGTCAATGAAATTGATCTCCCCGTGCAGAAGCGGGGATATACACATAAGACGAGAAGACCCTGTGGAGCTTTAGACACTGGGGCAGACCACGTCAAGCGCCCGGCACAACGGGTAAAACCGAGTGGAACCCTTCCTGATGTCTTTGGTTGGGGCGACCGAGGGGCGAAAAACCTCCCCCATGCGGAATGGGAACACCTTTCCTACAACTAAGAGTCCCCACTCTAATTATCAGAACTTCTGGCCATTATGATCCGGCAAAGCCGATCAACGGACCGAGTTACCCCAGGGATAACAGCGCAATCCCCTTCTAGAGTCCTTATCGACAAGGGAGTTTACGACCTCGATGTTGGATCAGGGCATCCTAATGGTGCAACCGCTATTAAGGGTTCGTTTGTTCAACGATTAAAGCCCTACGTGATCTGAGTTCAGACCGGAGTAATCCAGGTCGGTTTCTATCTATGATGTGATCTTTTCCAGTACGCAAGGACCGAAAAGAGGGGGCCCATGTAAAAATACGCCCAACCTCCACCTAATGAAGTCAACTAAATTAGACAAGAAGGCACACCCTACCACCAAAGATAATGGTGTGTTAAGGTGGCAGAGACCGGCCAATGCAAAAGACCTAAGCCCTTTCCACAGAGGTTCAAATCCTCTCCTTAACTATGATCTCAACACTTGTCACCCTCATTATTAATCCCCTGGCTTTTATTATCCCCGTCCTCCTAGCCGTTGCATTCTTAACCCTGCTAGAACGAAAAGTCCTAAGCTATATGCAACTACGAAAGGGGCCAAATATCGTTGGCCCATACGGGCTTCTCCAACCCATCGCTGACGGGCTAAAACTATTTATTAAAGAGCCCGTACGTCCCTCCACATCCTCCCCTCTACTTTTCCTAGCAGCCCCCTTATTAGCCCTTACACTAGCCCTTACACTCTGAGCCCCTATACCCCTCCCTTACCCAGTAATTGACCTTAACCTTGGAATTTTGTTTATTCTGGCAGTATCAAGCTTAGCAGTCTACTCAATCCTAGGATCCGGATGAGCGTCAAATTCAAAATATGCACTCATTGGGGCCCTCCGAGCAGTAGCACAAACCATCTCCTATGAAGTTAGCCTCGGACTAATTCTGCTAAGCACCATCATCTTTTCCGGAGGCTTCACCCTCCAAACCTTTAACACAACCCAAGAGGCCGTCTGGTTGGTCCTACCCGCCTGACCACTCGCTGCAATATGATACATTTCAACCCTAGCAGAAACAAACCGATCGCCCTTTGACCTAGCTGAAGGTGAATCAGAACTGGTCTCAGGCTTTAATGTCGAATATGCAGGAGGACCTTTCGCCCTATTTTTCCTGGCGGAATATGCAAACATTCTTCTAATAAATACACTATCAGCCGCACTTTTCCTAGGGGCCGCTCACGCCCCCTTATTTCCCGAAATTACCTCTGCAAATCTTATAATAAAAGCCGCTCTCCTCTCTGTTGTATTTTTATGAATCCGAGCATCTTATCCCCGATTTCGCTACGATCAACTTATACACCTCATTTGAAAAAGTTTCTTACCACTGACCTTAGCACTAATCATCTGACATTTGTCTGTGCCCATCGCATTTGCTGGCCTCCCTCCCCAGCTATAACTGGAGCTGTGCCTGAATAAAGGGCCACTTTGATAGAGTGAACCACGAGGGTTAAAGTCCCCCCAACTCCTTAGAAAGAAGGGATTTGAACCCTACCCGGAGAGATCAAAACTCTCAGTGCTTCCACTACACCACTTCCTAGTAAAGTAAGCTAAATTTGAAGCTCCTGGGCCCATACCCCATGAATGACGGTGAAACCCCCTCCTCTACTAATGAATCCTTATATCTTATTTTCCCTATTGTCTGGCCTAGGCCTAGGTACTGCTATCACCTTCAGCTGTTCTCATTGACTTCTAGCCTGAATAGGTCTTGAAATCAACACCCTGGCCATTATCCCCCTTATAGCACAACACCATCACCCCCGAGCGGTCGAAGCAACCACCAAATATTTTCTAGCCCAGGCCACAGGGGCTTCTATACTTCTATTTGCAAGCACTACTAACGCGTGACTAACCGGGCAGTGAGAAATTCAACAAATAACACACCCCCTTCCATGCACCATAATTGTCACAGCACTAGCTCTGAAGGTAGGACTTGCCCCCCTGCACATATGACTCCCCGAAGTTCTTCAAGGCCTAGACTTAACCACAGGACTAATCTTATCTACCTGACAAAAACTCGCACCTTTTGCCCTCCTACTACAACTTCAACACGCCCTCCCACAAATACTGATAGCGCTTGGTCTGATATCCACCCTTGTGGGTGGATGAGGGGGGCTAAACCAAACCCAACTACGTAAAATTCTTGCCTACTCTTCTATTGCCCATCTGGGCTGAACAATTCTTGTACTACAATTCTCACCTCCCCTAACACTTTTAACCCTCATTACATATATTGTCATAACCTTCTCCGCCTTTATCCTTTTTAAAATAAACAACTCAACCAACATCAATACCCTGGCCACCTCCTGAACAAAAACCCCCACAATAACATCCCTAGCTCCCCTCCTCCTCCTCTCCCTTGGTGGCCTACCACCCCTAACAGGCTTCATACCAAAATGAATAATTTTACAAGAACTAACCAAACAAGACCTCGCACCAACCGCAACCCTAGCCGCACTTACTGCACTTCTTAGCCTATACTTCTACCTTCGCCTGTCCTACGCAATAACTCTTACAGTATTCCCGTGTAACCTAACAATAGCAACCCCTTGACGCCTCCCCTCCTCCCACCTAACTATACCCCTGGCCGCCTCAACCTCAATAACAACTCTCCTCCTCCCACTAACGCCTACTGCTATTGCCCTCATTACCCCCTAAGGAATTTAGGCTAGAACAAGACCAAGGGCCTTCAAAGCCCTAAGCGGGGGTGAAAACCCCCCAATCCCCGTAAGACTTGCGGGATACTAACCCACAGCTTCTACATGCAAAGCAGACACTTTAATTAAGCTAAAGCCTTACTAGACGGGAAGGCCTCGATCCTACAAACTCTTAGTTAACAGCTAAGCGCTCAAACCAGAGAGCATCCGTCTACCTTTCCCCGCCTATTTTAGTATAGCGGGAAATAGGCGGGGAAAGCTCCGGACGGGTCTAACCGTCTTCTCAAGATTTGCAATCTTGTATGTTTACACCTCAAAGCCTGATAAGAAGAGGAGTTAAACCTCTGTTCGTGGAGCTACAACCCACCGCCTAAACCTCAGCCATCTTACCTGTGGCAATCACACGTTGATTCTTCTCGACTAATCACAAAGACATCGGCACCCTTTATTTAATCTTTGGTGCCTGAGCCGGAATAGTAGGAACAGCCCTTAGCCTGCTCATCCGGGCAGAGCTAAGCCAACCCGGCGCCCTCCTGGGAGACGACCAGATTTATAATGTAATCGTTACCGCCCACGCTTTCGTAATAATTTTCTTTATAGTCATACCCATCATAATTGGCGGTTTCGGAAACTGGCTCATTCCCCTAATAATCGGGGCGCCAGATATAGCATTTCCTCGTATAAACAACATAAGCTTCTGACTTCTCCCCCCATCTTTCCTTCTTCTCCTTGCCTCGTCTGGAGTAGAAGCTGGGGCTGGAACAGGCTGAACGGTATATCCTCCCCTTGCAAGCAATCTTGCGCACTCAGGAGCCTCCGTTGACCTAACTATTTTTTCCCTTCACCTGGCAGGGATTTCCTCAATTTTAGGGGCTATCAACTTTATTACTACAATGATTAACATGAAACCCCCGGCCATCTCCCAATACCAGACCCCCCTATTTGTGTGAGCCGTACTAATTACTGCAGTCCTCCTTCTCCTATCCCTACCCGTGCTCGCCGCGGGCATTACAATGCTTCTTACAGATCGCAACCTCAACACTACCTTTTTTGACCCCGCAGGAGGAGGGGATCCTATCTTATACCAACATCTATTCTGATTTTTTGGACATCCAGAAGTCTATATTTTAATTCTTCCAGGATTCGGAATAATTTCACACATTGTTGCCTACTATGCTGGCAAAAAAGAACCCTTCGGGTACATGGGCATGGTCTGAGCTATAATAGCCATTGGCCTTCTAGGGTTCATTGTTTGAGCCCACCACATATTCACGGTAGGAATAGACGTAGACACACGAGCCTACTTTACATCCGCCACCATAATTATTGCAATTCCCACTGGCGTAAAAGTGTTTAGCTGACTAGCCACCCTCCATGGGGGCTCAATCAAATGAGAAACCCCTCTTCTTTGAGCACTGGGGTTCATCTTCTTATTCACAGTAGGGGGGCTCACAGGAATTGTACTGGCCAACTCCTCCCTAGACATCGTTCTACACGATACCTACTACGTAGTCGCCCACTTCCACTACGTCCTCTCCATAGGGGCTGTCTTTGCAATCATGGGAGCATTTGTGCACTGATTCCCACTCTTTTCCGGCTATACATTAAATGCCTCATGAACAAAAATTCACTTCGGGATTATGTTTTTAGGAGTAAACTTAACATTCTTCCCTCAACACTTCCTTGGGCTAGCCGGGATGCCACGGCGATACTCGGACTACCCCGACGCCTACACACTATGAAACGCAGTCTCCTCTATTGGTTCCCTGATCTCCCTGGTAGCAGTTATTATATTTATATTTATTCTATGAGAAGCATTTGCCGCTAAACGAGAAGTCCTATTAGTTGAATTAACCTCTACCAACGTAGAGTGACTACACGGCTGCCCACCTCCCTACCACACATTTGAACAACCTGCTTATGTTCAAATTCGAACACACTAAACGAGAAAAGAGGGAATTGAACCCCCCTAAACTGGTTTCAAGCCAGTTACATCACCACTCTGTCACTTTCTTTATAAGACACTAGTAAAACGGACATTACACTGCCTTGTCAAGGCAGTATCGCGAGTTAAAACCCCGCGTGTCTTAAACCCAATGGCACATCCCTCCCAACTAGGCTTTCAAGATGCAGCTTCACCTGTAATAGAAGAACTTCTTCACTTTCATGACCACGCCCTAATAATTCTATTTCTTACTAGTACTCTAGTTCTTTATATAATTGTGGCTATGGTTTCAACCAAACTCACGAATAAAAACATTTTAGACTCCCAAGAAATTGAAATCATCTGAACCGTCCTCCCAGCAGTTATTCTTATCTTAATTGCACTGCCCTCCCTACGAATCCTCTACCTTATAGACGAAATCAATGACCCTCACCTTACAATTAAAGCAACCGGCCACCAATGATATTGAAGTTACGAATACACCGATTACGAAAACCTTGAATTCGACGCATACATAACACCCACACAAGACCTTACACCCGGCCAGTTCCGGCTATTAGAAGCAGACCATCGAATGGTTATCCCTGTTGAATCCCCCATTCGAGTACTCGTCTCCGCTGAAGACGTTCTTCACTCATGAGCAGTTCCTGCCCTGGGTGTAAAAATAGATGCTGTCCCAGGACGGCTAAACCAAACAGTATTCATTACAACACGCCCTGGTATTTTTTACGGGCAATGCTCTGAAATCTGCGGGGCAAACCACAGCTTCATGCCCATTGTAGTTGAAGCCATTCCTCTAAAACACTTTGAGTACTGATCATATTTGATACATGAAGAAGCCTCGCTAAGAAGCTAAATGGGTCTAGCGTTAGCCTTTTAAGCTAAAGACTGGTGATTCCAACCACCCTTAACGACATGCCTCAGTTAAACCCCACACCCTGATTCCCCATTCTAGCACTCTCATGACTTATCTTTCTTACAATTCTTCCCTCAAAAGTTATAGCCCATGCTTTTCCAAATGAGCCCGCCATCCAAAGCACGGAAAAACCAGAAATAGCCCCTTGAGCCTGACCATTACAATAAGCCTATTCAACCAATTTATGAGCCCCTGATTCCTAGGAATCCCCCTTATTGCCCTTGCCCTAGCCCTACCCTGAATTCTGCTTCCAACTCCTTCTATCCGATGAGCAAATAACCGAATACTTACCCTCCAAAACTGATTTGTAAACCGATTTACCCACCAACTACTCAGCCCCCTCAGCCTAGGGGGCCACAAGTGGGCGCTGCTACTAACCTCCTTAATGTTATTTCTTACTTCACTTAACATGTTGGGGCTCTTACCATACACCTTTACCCCTACTACCCAACTATCCCTCAATATAGGCTTTGCAATTCCCCTATGACTGGCAACTGTTATTATTGGAATCCGAAACCAACCAACTATTGCCCTAGGCCATCTCCTCCCAGAAGGAACCCCTACGCCCCTGATCCCAATCCTTATTATTATTGAAACAATCAGCCTTTTCATCCGCCCGCTTGCCCTTGGCGTCCGACTCACAGCCAATCTTACAGCCGGTCACCTTCTAATTCAATTAATTGCCACAGCTGCTTTAGTCCTACTACCCTTAATACCAACAGTAGCAATTTTTACACTCGGACTTCTATTTTTATTAACCCTACTAGAAGTCGCCGTGGCAATAATTCAAGCCTACGTATTTGTCCTGCTACTAAGCCTATACCTACAAGAAAACGTATAATGACCCACCAAACACACGCATACCATATAGTAGACCCCAGCCCATGGCCCCTAACAGGGGCAGTGGCCGCCCTCCTAATAACGTCTGGCCTAGCAATCTGATTCCACTTTAACTCCACTATCCTGTTAAACGTAGGCACCGCCGTGCTTCTTCTTACAATGATCCAATGATGACGTGACATTGTACGAGAGGGCACACTTCAAGGACATCACACACTCCCTGTACAAACCGGATTACGATACGGCATAATTCTGTTTATCACCTCAGAAGTTTTTTTCTTCTTAGGCTTCTTCTGAGCCTTCTACCACGCAAGCCTCGCTCCCACCCCTGAATTAGGAGGATATTGACCCCCGACAGGAGTAAATCCCTTAGACCCCTTTGAAGTCCCCTTACTTAATACAGCGGTCCTGCTCGCCTCTGGCGTGACAGTCACCTGGGCTCACCACAGCATCATAGAAGGAGAACGCAAGCAAGCGATCCACGCCCTATTTCTAACCATCCTTCTCGGCTTCTACTTCACTTTCCTGCAAGCCATAGAATACTACGAAGCCCCCTTCACCATCGCAGACGGCGCTTACGGCTCCACATTCTTTGTTGCAACCGGCTTCCACGGGCTACATGTCATCATTGGCTCAACTTTCCTGACCATTTGTCTACTGCGACAAATTCGATACCACTTCACACCTGACCATCACTTTGGATTTGAAGCAGCCGCTTGATATTGACATTTCGTAGATGTTGTATGACTTTTCTTATATGCCTCAATCTACTGATGAGGCTCATAGTCTCCCTAGTACTAAAGTTAGTACGAGCGACTTCCAATCACCTAGTCTTGGTTAAAATCCAAGGGGAGACAATGAACCTAATTTCAACAACTATTGCCATCGCCGCCACCCTCTGCTTTATTTTAACTATCGTTGCTTTCTGGTTCCCACAAATGACCCCCGATCAAGAAAAACTCTCTCCGTACGAATGCGGATTTGATCCCCTGGGCTCTGCCCGACTACCCTTCTCCCTACGATTTTTCCTGGTTGCCATTTTATTCCTATTATTTGACCTCGAAATTGCTCTGCTACTTCCCCTCCCCTGAGGGGACCAGTTGGCCTCCCCCACAATAACATTTTTATGGGCCTCCATTGTTTTAACCCTACTCACTTTAGGCCTTATCTATGAATGACTCCAAGGCGGACTAGAATGAGCCGAATAGGTAATTAGTCTAAGAAAAACATTTGATTTCGGCTCAAAAACTTGTGGTTCAAGCCCACGATTAACCTAATGACCCCCGTATCCTTTACTTTCTCCACAGCATTTATGCTAGGCCTGACAGGCCTAGCATTTCACCGAACCCACCTTCTCTCTGCTCTTCTATGCCTGGAAGGTATAATACTATCACTGTTTATTGCCTTGTCACTATGAACCTTGGAGCTGAACACAACTAACTTCTCCGCATCCCCCATACTTCTGCTAGCTTTTTCGGCCTGTGAAGCTAGTGCAGGTCTGGCTCTTCTAGTAGCAACTGCCCGCACCCACGGCTCTGACCGCCTCCAGTCTTTTAATCTTTTGCAGTGTTAAAAATTTTAATCCCCACCCTGATACTTATTCCCTCAACTATAACCGCCAAGGCTAAATGGCTTTGACCCGTCACACTTCTGCACAGTCTTATAATTGCAGTAATTAGCCTAGCATGATTAAAAAATTTAACTGAGGCGGGCTGATCTTGCCTAAACCCTTATATGGCCTCAGACCCTCTTTCCACGCCTCTCCTAGTACTTACTTGCTGACTTCTACCACTTATGATCTTGGCGAGCCAAGCCCACACAGCCTCAGAGCCTATCAACCGTCAACGAGTGTATATTATACTCTTAACCTCCCTCCAGATTTTTCTCATTATAGCTTTTGGTGCAACTGAAGTTATTTTATTCTATGTTATATTTGAAGCCACCCTTATCCCTACACTTATCTTAATTACCCGCTGAGGAAACCAAACAGAACGCCTTAACGCAGGTACCTACTTCCTCTTCTACACCCTCGCCGGCTCCCTTCCCCTGTTGGTTGCCCTTCTCCTCCTACAAAATGATACAGGCACTTTATCCCTTCTGACACTTCAATATTCTACCCCTCTTCACTTCACCGCCTATGCCCATAAACTATGATGAGCGGGCTGTATATTAGCTTTCTTAGTAAAAATGCCATTATACGGCGTCCACCTATGACTGCCAAAAGCCCACGTAGAAGCACCTATTGCCGGCTCAATAATCCTTGCAGCCGTCCTACTAAAACTAGGGGGCTACGGCATAATACGTATGCTAGTTATACTGGAACCCCTCACAAAAGAGCTTAGCTACCCATTTATTATTCTAGCTTTATGAGGTGTAGTCATAACAGGCTCAATCTGCCTCCGCCAATCAGATTTAAAATCCTTAATTGCCTATTCATCAGTAAGCCACATAGGCCTAGTAATTGCCGGCATCCTTATCCAAACCCCGTGAGGACTTACTGGCGCCCTAATCTTAATAATTGCCCACGGCCTAACATCATCCGCCCTCTTCTGCCTAGCCAACACAAACTATGAACGGACACACAGTCGAACTATAGTATTAACCCGAGGACTTCAAATGGCCTTGCCCCTAATAGCTGCCTGATGGTTTACTGCTAGTCTTGCCAACCTAGCACTACCCCCACTTCCTAATCTTATGGGGGAGTTAATGATCATCACATCCTTATTCAACTGATCCTGATGAACCTTAGTTTTTACAGGAGTAGGAACCTTAATTACAGCGGCATATTCCCTCTACATGTTCCTTATAACACAACGAGGCCCCCTACCAATACATATCGTAGCCCTAGAAGCATCCCATTCACGAGAACACCTACTAATGGCGCTACACCTCCTCCCCCTCCTCCTGCTAATACTCAAACCTGAGCTTATTTGAGGCTGGTGCATATGTAGGTATAGTTTAACAAAAACACTAGATTGTGATTCTAGAAACAGGGGTTAAAACCCCCTTATTCACCGAGAGAGGCTCGCTAGCAGCGGAAACTGCTAATTTCCGCTACCCTGGTTGAAACCCCGGGCTCCCTTACATAAGCCTCTGAAGGATAATAGCCATCCATTGGTCTTAGGAGCCAAAAACTCTTGGTGCAAATCCAAGTAGAAGCTTATGCATGTCACCTCATTTGTCATAACCTCCAGTTTAACCATCATCCTGACACTTTTAACTTACCCACTAATTGCAACCATTAATCCATTTACACAACAAAAACAATGGGTTGCCCCCCAAACCAAAACAGCCGTTAAACTAGCATTTTTTGTCAGCCTCCTACCCCTAGCCCTATTTTTCAATGAAGGCACAGAAGCTGTCATCACTTACTGACAATGAGTTAACACACACACATTTGACATTAACATTAGCCTCAAATTCGACGCCTACTCAGTTATTTTTATCCCTGTGGCCCTATATGTCACCTGATCAATCTTAGAATTTGCCGGCTGGTATATACATGCAGACCCCGCCATTGACCGATTCTTTAAACACCTACTAGTATTTCTGATCTCTATACTTATCCTAGTTACAGCTAATAATATATTTCAACTGCTCATCGGATGGGAGGGCGTAGGAATTATGTCTTTCCTTCTCATCGGCTGATGGTGCGGACGCGCAGACGCAAATACTGCTGCCCTTCAAGCAGTACTTTACAACCGAATCGGGGACATTGGATTAATCTTCGCAATAGCATGAATCGCCACTAATCTTAACTCTTGAGAAATGCAACAAATATTTGTAAATGCTGAAGGCAAAGACCTGACTTTCCCACTATTAGGCCTAATTCTGGCTGCTACCGGAAAATCAGCACAATTTGGACTTCACCCCTGACTCCCTTCCGCCATAGAAGGTCCTACACCAGTGTCTGCCCTGCTACACTCAAGCACTATGGTTGTTGCCGGAATCTTTATACTCATCCGAATTAGTCCTTTAATGGAGGGGAACCAGACCGCATTGACCACTTGCCTCTGCTTGGGCGCCATTACCACACTCTTCACAGCAACATGTGCACTAACCCAGAACGACATTAAAAAGATTGTTGCCTTCTCTACATCAAGCCAGCTAGGCCTTATGATAGTAACCATCGGACTAAACCAACCTCAACTAGCCTTCCTCCATATCTGCACTCACGCCTTCTTTAAGGCAATACTGTTCCTATGTTCAGGCTCAATTATCCATCTACTTGATGGCGAACAAGATATTCGAAAAATGGGAGGGCTACACCACCTTGCACCCTTTACAACAGCCTGCCTCTCCCTAGGAAGCCTGGCCCTAGCAGGCACCCCATTTTTATCCGGATTCTTTTCAAAAGACGCTATTATTGAAGCATTAAACACATCCTACCTGAACGCCTGAGCCCTAGCTTTTACACTCCTCGCCACCTGTTTCACAGCCGTCTATAGCCTACGCATAATCTCTTTCGTCTCAACAGGACTCCCCCGAGCCTACCCTATAACCCCCACTAACGAAAACACCTGAGCAATCATTAACCCCATTAAACGATTAGCCTGAGGGAGTATTATTGCAGGCCTTTTAATTACCTTCAACATCTCTCCCCTGAAAACACCAGTCATGTCTATGCCCCCCCACATGAAACTAGCCGCCCTAACAGTAACCATTCTAGGCCTCCTCCTAGCTCTAAAACTAGCCTCTTTAACCAACAAACAGTCAAAACCCACCCCAGAAAAAGGGCCCCATCACTTCTCAAATATATTAGGATTTTTCCCATCAATCATACACCACCAAACTCCAAAACTAACCCTTCTTATTGGACTACTTATTGCCTGCCACCTAATGGACTACTCCTGAATAGAAAAATCAGGGCCCAAAGCAGCTGCTTCCCTTAACAAGCCCCTCATCCTAATCACAAGTAACGCCCAACACGGTAAAATTAAAACTTACCTGGCCCTCTTCCTCCTAACCCTAATTACACTAATTATTGTATTTTACCTTTAAACTGCCCGAAGCGCCCCCCGACTTAAACCTCGAGTTAATTCCAGCACAACAAACAAAGTAAGAAGAAGTACCCAGGCACTAATCACAAGCATGCCTCCCCCTCAAGAGTATATCAGCCCTACTCCACCCTCATCGCCCCGACAAACAAAAAACCCTCCTAGCTCCTCAACTGACTGCCAAGAGCCCTCATACCACCCCCCTCAAAAAAAGCTAGAAGCTAGTCCGACACCTGCCAAATAAACTGAAACAGAGAACGCAACAGGACGACTTCCTAAACCCTCAGGAAAAGGCTCGGCAGCAAGTGCTGCCGAGTACGCAAATACAACAAGCATCCCTCCCAGATAAATTAAGAACAACACTAATGATAAGAAAGATCCTCCGTGTCCCATTAATACTCCACACCCTAACCCAGCTACCACCACTAAGCCTAAAGCCCCAAAAAAAGGAGAAGGATTAGAAGCTACAACAACCATCCCTAAAATAACCCCCACTAGGAACAATAAAACAACGTAAGTCATAATTCTCACCAGGATTTTAACCAGGACTAGCGGCTTGAAAAGCCGCTGTTGTATTCAACTACAAGAACCAAATGACCAGCCTCCGGAAAACTCATCCAGTACTAAAAATTGCTAACAGCGCATTAGTAGACCTTCCAGCCCCCTCTAATATCTCCCTATGATGAAACTTCGGCTCCCTCCTTGGACTGTGCCTAATCGCCCAGATCTTAACAGGACTATTCTTAGCCATACACTACACTTCGGACGTTGCTACAGCCTTCTCATCCGTAGCACATATCTGCCGAGATGTAAACTATGGATGATTTATCCGAAGTCTACATGCTAACGGAGCATCATTCTTTTTTATTTGTATTTACATACATATTGGGCGAGGACTATACTATGGCTCATACCTCTATAAAGAGACATGAAACGTCGGGGTAATTTTACTCATTCTTGTAATAGTAACCGCATTTGTCGGGTATGTTCTTCCCTGAGGCCAGATATCATTCTGAGGCGCCACCGTTATTACTAACCTTCTATCAGCCGTTCCTTACATTGGAGGCACTCTTGTGGAATGAATCTGAGGAGGCTTTTCAGTTGACAACGCCACCCTCACCCGATTTTTTGCATTCCACTTTCTATTTCCCTTCATTATCGCAGCCATAGCAGCCATTCACCTACTATTCCTTCATCAAACCGGCTCAAACAACCCCCTGGGTGTTGACTCAGACCTAGATAAGGTTTCGTTCCACCCATACTTCTCTTACAAAGACCTTCTAGGGTTCGCCGCCGTTCTAGTTATCCTCACATGCTTAGCTCTTTTTAGCCCAAACCTCCTAGGAGACCCTGACAACTTCATTCCCGCCAATCCCCTTATAACACCCCCTCATATCCAACCAGAATGATATTTCTTATTTGCTTACGCCATCCTTCGATCTATTCCTAATAAACTAGGAGGTGTACTAGCACTTCTGGCCTCAATTCTCGTATTAATAGTTATGCCTATACTACACACATCCCACCACCAAAGCATTGCATTTCGCCCCCTAACCCAACTATTGTTCTGAGCACTAATTGCAAACGTCGTGATTCTAACATGGATCGGAGGAATGCCTGTTGAACACCCCTTCATTACCATCGGACAAGTAGCATCAGTGCTTTACTTCTCCCTATTTCTTATCGTCACACCCTCAATTGCATGAACTGAAAACAGCACCCTAAACCACCCCTCAATCTAAACTTGCATTAGTAGCTCAGGCGGAGAGCATCGGCCTTGTAAGCCGAAGGTCAGGGGTTAGTTTCCCCTCTTTTGCTCAAGGAGAGAGGACTTGAACCTCCACTGCTAGCCCCCAAAGCTAGTGTTCATGTTAAACTACTCTTTGACATGTAATATGTACTTAAACATGTTTTAGTACATATATATGTATAATCACCATAAATTTATTGCCACCAAATAAACAATAAAGGTTACTAAGATATACCCAAAACATAGTATTTACCCCACATGTCTGGACAACTAGCATGTTTTGTATCAGCAATTTTCTTCCTTAAGTAAATTCATACCTTGACCCCCATAATCTTAATTTCAAAATAATTGAGCAGTAAGAGACCAGCAACAAGCAAAAATAATTGTTAACGGTTATTGATAATCAAGGACAATACTGTAAGGGTTACACATGGTGAATTATTACTGGCATTTGGTTCCTGTTTCAAGGACACAACTGATTATCTCCCATATTCTGCATCGTTTGGCATATCTCAATGGTGGAGTACATATGGCGCGATTACCCAGCATGCCTAGCGTTCTTTCCAGAGGGTGGAGGTTTATCTTTTTTTTCTTTCCCTTCAACTGACATCTCATAGTGCGTGTAAGCTTTTATAATAAGGTTGGACATATTCTAGGAATGACGAGAAATAAGGTGAAATGTTAAAGCTCGCTACTTAAAACTCATATTTTAGTGTCAAAAACTTACCAGGTTAAAATCACTCGAAAGATATTTAATATTTATTATCAAGGCTTTATTGGCGTTAAACCCCCCCTACCCCCCCACACTCCTGAGATTACTATTGTCCTGAAAACCCCCCCGGAAACAGGAAAACCTCTAGTAGTGTGAAAAAATTATTCAAAAATTGTGTTTATTTACATTATTATAATAGTTCAAAC